TGAATCTAAGTGGAATAAGTAAAGTGGATTCCTTGTTGATTAGTCGAGTTTCAATGAAAACCACACAATTGAAGGAAATGTCCGAATTTGCTATTTAGAAAATCAATAAACTAAGGTTTTGTCGTTCTAGATATCGGATTCAAGGCAAACAATTACAGCAGTAGGGGGGGGGGAAATCAAAAAACAAGTCGAGCAAAATTATACAAAGTTATATACAAGGTGCTACCCCCCCCCTTAGTCTTTCTTTAATTGAATTTCGTTTGATTAGACGGAAGTTACTTAAAAACTTCCGCTTTCTTTAAAAGATTCTGAACAGTTCCTGTGGGTTGAGCACCTTTTTCAAGGAAATATAGAATAAGAGGAACGTTTAAATAAGTTTGATTCTTCATTGGATCATAAAACCCCACTTTTCTAAGATCTTTTCCTTCTCTTCGGGATCGAACATCAATTGCAACGATTCGATAGACGGCTCATTGGGATAGATGTAGATGACCAACACCCCCCCTAGAACCGTATAGGAAGTTTTCTCCTCGTACGGCTCGAGAAAAATGATTTGCTTCGAAGTTTTGTCTATGTATGCAATTCTAATAAATTAAATGACAAATGGGCCTAGAAAATCAATTAGACTCTGATTTCAGTCTTTTTTCCTTCCTGAAAATGAAAAAGAAACCATTCGTACTCATAACTCAAGTTGGATAACTCTCAAATAGCTCAAAGGAAAAATCTTTAGTCACTTTCATTTATTGAGTGGTCTTTAACCCCTTTTGTTTGTCTTTTGTCTCGTTTCAAATTCTATTTGGATTCTTTAGTCTGATCCAATTAGTGAGACTATCGGAACAATTAAAAAGGTCTTTCCTTGTTCTTAGATCCTTTATCCTTATTTTAAATCATTGGGTTTAGACATTACTTCGGTGCTTCTTAATCCTTTCAAAGTGGCAGCAACATACCCCTTTTTTGTTTTGATTTCTTTCTATCAAAGAATCCTACGGACAGTTGATTCACGTGTGATACACTTTGAATCGAAAAAGTTTACTAAATTCTAACAAGTATTGCTTTTGAATTGGAAACTTGCTCAAATTGGATCCTTTCGATTTCTATATATGGAAGATACGTTTACGAAGTTGTTCCGATTAATTGGCATTAACCCTAGATCCTTGCCCCCGAGAAATGAATTAATCCTTTCTACTCGAGCTTCATCGTGGACTATTTACAACCCAACAAAAAATCGAGTGTAACAGAACAAACAATGTCGAGCCAAGAGCACTCTCATCCTTAGATAAATCGAAAATGGTGGATGGAAAAATCCACAACGGATCGTGTCCTTCAAGTCGCACGTTGCTTTCTACCACATCGTTTCAAACGAAGTTTTAACATAATATTCCTCTAATTTGGAACCGGTATGGAATTGATTCAATTATGGAATCATGAATAGTCATTGGTTCAGTTGTACATAGACATCGTAATCTAGGCTTTTTCTTCTATATATGATAATATGATATGAAACGATTTTTCTGAAAAAGTCTTAGCAAGACAGCATCTTTCACATACATAAATAATATATAGATAATAGCAAGAAATCGAAATATATAAACGAATAACTTTTTTAATCTGCATCTTCAAGTGACTCAACAGGATAGATTAAATGATTTCCTACTTTTTGAGTACCAAATAAAGATTCCACTTACAAGCAATCATTAAAAATATTTAATAAAAATAGTTCTAAATTTAATTTGATTATTTAATTTGAAGAAAATTGGACAATAAGCATGACGTTTGATCTTCATAGGAAGATAAGTCTTTCTTTTTGAATTGACTCATCACTTTTAAATAGATAAAAGAAAAGAAAAACGAAATCCAATTTTTTTTCATGAGATGGATAAAAAAATGATCTAAGTTAAGATTTGAATCTTTATTCTTTTCGTCTGATTACGAAAATCAAATTACGAAAATCAAAAAAAAATAAGGAGGGTTTTTCCTATCTATCAGATAGACTGAAGAGTTGTCACTGTTATAGATATTCTATTCTATAATATAGAATTTAAATAATTTAAGGTATCAAAAATCTTTTTCACAAAAACCGAAAAATTATTGTCATTGAAATAGAACGATACATACCATATAAGCGAAATATTTCCTCATTTTATATATTTTAGATGATATATATTTATAGATTTTGTTTAACATGGGATTAAGTAATATTTCACAATAATCGACTCTTATCATAAAGTGAATAAAAGGGTGATAGGGGAAATCACCCCTGCCTCAATTGTTCTGTAGATTTCCAATTTTTACTTAGAACCAAACACGAAATACCTAAATAAAATGAGATTCAAAGAAAATATATCGGCTCCATAACATATTTCTATATGATATGTAACTTGATCATTTGTTAATGAGATTCGAACAGACACAGATATTAAAATGAATACGGATTTACTCCTATCCACTGACTTACTTCTTTCTATAGTCATAATGGAGCATAAAAAAATGGATATGTACTGGGACGGAAGGATTCGAACCTCCGAATGGCGGGACCAAAACCCGTTGCCTTACCACTTGGCCACGCCCCATTTCAATTTCTAATCTACACTAAGAAACAATAATATTGGTATTGGTTGTTTGTCAACTCCAGTCCAAATATCTATATATCTATAGAATAGATTGGTACTAGGATTTTGATACATATAGATATAGAATTCAACTTAATTTATTGATCATTACATAGAATTCAATTAAGATATTGTATGAAAGTATGATTTCTTCTATTCTCCTTTGAGAATTGGAGGATTTTTGATTGGGTGGGTTCAAAGAAAAAGAAGGATTTTTTGTCTACCTTACTTACTTTCTTCCTTGTTCCTTATATCAAAAACTCAATCAAAATGCAATTATCTCCAAGAACAAAATGTCTGTTATGCTTAATATCGTTAGTTTGATCTGTATTAATTCTGCCCTTTATTCAAGTAGTTTTTTCTTCGGCAAATTGCCTGAAGCGTATGCTTTTTTGAATCCAATCGTAGATGTTATGCCAGTCATACCTGTGCTTTTTTTTCTCTTAGCTTTTGTTTGGCAAGCTGCTGTAAGTTTTCGATGAGATCCTTAATAATAATATCTTAGAAAATGCATGATTTCTTCGAGAAAAATTCTAACAATTGAGAAAATCAGATAAGTTTTAGAGTATGAATCCTAGATTAGCACACTGAAATTCTTGGATAGTCGCCATAAATCCGGCTTACCCCCATTTCCTCATTTTTGACCCCCTTTCCAGTGAAAGACCCTAACCCCATTAGGGTCTCCCACAATATCGAATTTGGATATGAAAGAAGTTTTTGATAATGAAAAACAAATGAATTTGTGACAATTCATGAAAAAAAACCAGATTTTGTGGTGTCAAAATAGGATATGTGGTAGAAAAATGGAAGATCTATTCTCTTTTTTTTTCCAAAAAATCATCTTGGAGATTGTGTAATGCTTACTCTGAAACTCTTCGTTTATACCGTAGTAATATTTTTTGTTTCTCTCTTTATCTTTGGATTCCTATCTAATGATCCGGGGCGTAATCCTGGACGTGAAGAATAAAATCCAAAAGGTTTTCCTTGGAAAATTTTCCAATTTTCTTAGGATTTTATCTATTCCACACGCTTAACTAAGATTTTCAAAATTGAAAAATAAAATAAAGCAAGTCATTAACGGAAACGGAAAGAGAGGGATTCGAACCCTCGGTACAAATAACTCGTACAACGGATTAGCAATCCGACGCTTTAGTCCACTCAGCCATCTCTCCCAATTGCAAAAGATAATTACTACATTACACATAATGTAAGGAGTCTTTCTCTCTCTTTTTTCTCTATTCTAAACGAAAAGAGGGGCTTGAGCCCGCCACTAATCGAACTAAAGAAAAATAAGGAAGACCTCCTTGTGTTGATTTTGTTCGAAAGGCCCTTGTTATTCTGATGGCCTGGCCTGGTCAGTACCTAGCCGGGCCTTTTTTTTTTGTTCTAACGAATTATAGATAAATAATGATTTATTTGATATCTGATTTGAAAACACAAATATTTTTTTTTATTATATTATTATATTCAATTGAATATTTTATATTCAAGCAACAACAAAAAGAATAAAAACTGTTTCCATTTTTTTTTTCTTGTTATATTTTATTTCATTTTCCGAACTAAAAAAGAAACTATAGATTCTGGACAATGCATTTTTCTGTTATGATTGTAGTGTTTTTTTCGATCCGTATCTATCTTCTTTCAGCAAAAAAGAAAACTTTAGTTATTTAATTGAAATTAAATGAAGCCTCTTTTCCGAATCTCATTAAATTTTTATCTACCCACGAAAAAGTTCAACACTCCAAGTTTGATGATTCTTTAATGATCCTATCTTGATCATGCTCAATTATCTTGTTCGACAAAAGCTCCATTTGTATACAATAATTATATTGTAGCGGGTATAGTTTAGTGGTAAAAGTGTGATTCGTTCTATTAGCCCTTTAATAGTTAAAGGGTCTTTCGGTTTTATTCATATTCCGATCAAAAACTTTATTTCTTAAAAGGATTTAATCCTTTACCTCTCAATGATAAAGTCGAGAAAAAAATACACATTCTCGTGATTTGTATCCATGAGTCACTTATAAATTGAAAAGTTGGATTATGAAATTGCGAAACATAATTTTTGAATTGGATCAAGACTTCCAATTGAATAAGTATGAGTAAAGGATCCATGGCTGAAGATAAAAAGTTAATTTCCAATCGTAACTAAATCTTCCATTTTTTTTTGGATGTCTAAAGAAAGAAATTGAAGCAAAATAGCTATTCAACGATGTCTTTGGTTTACTAGAGACATCGCCATATTGTTTTAGCTCGGTGGAAACAAAATCCTTTTCCTTAGGATCCTCTCAAATAGAAATAGAGAACGAAGTAACTAGAAAGATTGTTAGAATCACCTTCTTCTAGAAGGATCATCTAGAAAGCAATTCATTTTGTTTGTATTCAGACAAAAAG